TTAGTGGAAGGGCGCGCTATTTGTTTACATCCATTAGTTTGTAAGGGATTCAACGCAGACTTTGATGGGGATCAAATGGCTGTTCATGTACCCTTATCTTTAGAGGCTCAAGCAGAGGCTCGTTTACTTATGTTTTCTCATATGAATCTCTTGTCTCCTACTATTGGAGATCCCATTTCCATACCGACTCAAGATATGCTTATTGGGCTCTATGTATTAACGAGCGGGAATCGTCGAGGTATTTGTGCAAATAGGTATAATACATGGAATCGAAGAAATTATCCAGATGAAAGAATTGACGATAATAGCTATAAGGATACGAAAGAACCCCTTTTTTGTAATTCCTATGATGCAATTGGAGCTTATCGGCAGAAAAGAATCAATTTAGATAGTCCGTTGTGGCTTCGGTGGCGATTAGATCAACGCCTTATTGCTTCAAGGGAAGCTCCCATCGAAGTTCACTATGAATCTTTGGGTACCTCTCATGAGATTTATGGGCATTATCTAATAGTACGAAGTGTAAAAAAAGAAATTCTTTCTATATACATTAGAACCACCGTGGGCCATATTTCTCTTTATCGAGAAATCGAAGAAGCTATACAAGGGTTTTGCCGGGCCTGCTCATATGGTACCTAATCATCTGGTGTCTAAACTAAGTAATTCTACGACTCCTTGGGCCTTTCCGGTTCAAGTATGACCACCATTGCTGACCTTTCTACGCGAATCAAGATCGAGAAAAGGAAGTTTTCCCCTCATTGACTAAAATCCATTGGCGAATCCTACTCAGCGGAATACGGAGGTACTTATGGCAGAACGGGTGAGTCTGGTCTTTCACAATAAAATGATAGATGGAACTGCCATTAAACGACTTATTAGCAGGTTAATAGATCACTTCGGAATGGCATATACATCACACATCCTGGATCAAGTAAAGACCCTGGGGTTCCAGCAAGCCACTGCTACATCTATTTCATTAGGCATTGATGATCTTTTAACGATACCTTCTAAGCGATGGCTAGTCCAAGATGCTGAACAACAAAGTTTTATTTTGGAAAAACACTATCATTATGGGAATGTACACGCGATAGAAAAACTACGACAATCCATTGAGATATGGTATGCTACAAGTGAATATTTGCGACAAGAAATGAATCCTAATTTTAGGATGACTGAGCCTTTTAATCCAGTCCATATAATGTCTTTTTCGGGGGCTAGAGGAAATGCATCTCAAGTACACCAATTGGTGGGTATGAGAGGATTAATGTCTGATCCCCAAGGGCAAATGATTGATTTACCCATTCAAAGTAATTTACGCGAAGGGCTTTCTTTAACAGAATATATCATTTCTTGCTATGGAGCCCGCAAGGGGGTTGTCGATACCGCTGTCCGAACATCAGATGCTGGATATCTTACGCGCAGACTTGTTGAAGTAGTTCAACACATTATTGTACGTAGAACAGATTGTGGCACTGTCCGAGGAATTTCTGTGAGTCCTCAAAATCAAAATAGGATGATGTCGGAAAGGGTTTTTAGCCAAACATTAATTGGTCGTGTATTAGCGGACGATATATATATGGGCCAGCGATCCATTGCCATTAGAAATCAAGATATTGGGATTGGACTTGTCAATCGACTCATAACCCTTCGAACACAAGCAATATCTATTCGAACCCCCTTTACTTGTAGGAGTACATCGTGGATCTGTCGATTATGTTATGGTCGGAGTCCGACTCATGGTGACCTGGTTGAATTGGGGGAAGCCGTAGGTATTATTGCGGGTCAATCTATTGGAGAACCAGGGACTCAACTAACATTAAGAACTTTTCATACCGGCGGCGTATTTACGGGGGGCACTGCAGAACATGTACGAGCCCCTTCTAATGGTAAAATAAAATTCAATGAGGATTTGGTTCATCCCACGCGCACACGTCACGGGCATCCGGCTTTTCTATGTTCTATAGATTTGGATGTAATTATTGAGGGTGAAGATATTATGCACAATGTGACTATTCCACCAAAAAGTTTTCTTTTAGTTCAAAATGATCAATATGTCGAATCAGAACAAGTGATTGCTGAGATTCGGGCGGGAGCATACACTTTGAATTTGAAAGAGAGGGTTCGAAAACATATTTATTCTGATTCAGAGGGAGAAATGCACTGGAGTACTGATGTGTACCATGCACCCGAATTTACATATAGTAATGTCCACCTCTTGCCAAAAACAAGCCATTTATGGATATTGTCGGGGGGTTCACGCAGATCTAGTGTAGTTTCTTTTTCACTCCACAAGGATCAAGATCAAATGAATATTCATTCTCTTTCTGTCGAACGAAGAGAGATTTCTAGCCTCTCGCTCTCAGTGAATAATGATCAAACGGGACACAAATTTTTTAGTTCTGATTTTTCTGCTAAAAAAAAAGGTCGAATTCTTGAGATGTCTGATTATTCGGGATTTAATAGAATCATAGGTACTGGTCATTGTAATCTCATCCATCCTGCAATTCTCCACGCAAATTCGGATTTATTGGCAAAAAGGCAAAGAAATGGATTTCTTATTCCATTCCACTCGATTCAAGCGCAAGAGAAAGAGCTAATGCCCCATTCAGGTATCTCGATTGAAATACCCGTAAGGGGTATTTTCCGTAGAAATAGTATTCTTGCTTATTTCGACGATCCTCGATACAGAAGAAAGAGTTCCGGAATTACTAAATGGGGGACTCTGGGGGCGCATTCAATCGTTAAAAAAGAGGACTTGATTGAGTATCGAGGACTCAAAAAAATTAAGCCAAAATACCAAATGAAAATAGATCGCCTTTTTTTCATTCCGGAGGAAGTGCATATTTTTCCCGAATCTTCTTACCTAATGGTACGGAATAATAGTATCGTTGGAGTAGACACACAAATAACTTTAAATATACGAAGCCGGGTGGGCGGATTGGTCCGAATGGAGAGAAAAAGGGGAGGGGTTGAACTAAAAATATTTTCGGGAGATATCCATTTTCCCGGAGAGATAGATAAGATATCTCGACACAGTGGCATCCTGATACCGCCAGAAAGTGAAAAAAAAAAACTTAAGGAAGCCACTAAGGAATCAAAAAAATTGAAAAAGTGGATCTATGTTCAACGGATCACACCTACAAAGAAAAAGTCTTTTGTTTTGGTTCGACCCGTAGTCACATATGAAATAGCGGACGGTATAAATTTAGCAACACTCTTTCCCCAGGATCCGCTGCGGGAAAAGGATAATATGCAATTTCGAGTTGTCAATTATGTCCTTTATGGGAAGGGCAAAGCCGCTGGGGGAATTTCTGATACAAGTCTTCAATTAGTTCGGACGTGTTTAGTGTTGAATTGGGACCAAGACAACAAAAGTTCTTCCGTCGAAGAGGTTTGTGCTTCCTTTGTTGAAGTACGTACAAATGGTCTGATTCGAGATTTCCTAAGAATCAACTTAGTGAAATCCAATATTTCGTATCTCAGAAAAAGGGATCATCCGTCGGGTTCAGGATTAATTTCTGATAATGGTTCAGCTCGCACCAATAGCAATCCGTTTTATTCCGTTTTTGGCAAGGCAGGGGTTGAACAATCGCTTAGACAAAATCAAGGAACTATTCGTACGTTGTTGAATAAAAATAAGGAATGCCAAGTTTTGATAATTTTATCATCATCTAATTATTTTCGAATAGGTCCATTGAACGATGTAAAATATCACAATGTGATAAAACAATCAATTCCAATTCAAAAAGATTCGCTAACTCCAATTAAGACTTCGTTGGGACCCTTAGGAACATTCCTTCAAATTGCGAATTTTTATTCATTTTACTATTTAATAACTCATAATCATATCTCGGTAACTAAATATTTGAAACTTGACAATTTAAAACAGCCTTTTCAAGTACTTAAATATTATTTAATGGACGAAACCGGGGAAATTTATAATCCTGATACAGATAGTAAGATCCTTTTGAATCCATTAAATTTGAATTGGTATTTTCTCCAGCCTAATTATTGTGAGGAAATGTCCCCGATAATTAGTCTTGGGCAGTTTCTTTGTGAAAATGTACGTATAACCAAAAGGGGACCATACCTAAAATCCGGTCAAGTTTTAATTGTTCAAGTTAACTCTGTAGTAATACGATCAGCTAAGCCTTATTTGGCTACTCCTGGAGCAACTGTTCATGGGCATTATGGAGCAATCCTTTACGAAGGGGATACATTAGTTACATTTATATATGAAAAATCGAGATCTGGTGATATAACGCAGGGTCTTCCAAAAGTAGAACAGGTGTTAGAAGTGCGTTCGCTTGATTCAATATCGATGAACCTAGAAAAGAGAGTTGAGGGTTGGAACGCGAGTATAACAAGAATTCTTGGGATTCCCTGGGGATTCTTGATTGGTGCTGAGCTAACTATAGTGCAAAGTCGTATCTCTTTGGTTAATAAGATCCAAAAGGTTTATCGATCGCAGGGGGTGCAGATCCATAATAGGCATATAGAAATTATTGTACGTCAAATAACATCAAAAGTTTTAGTTTCCGAAGATGGAATGTCTAATATTTTTTTACCCGGCGAACTGATTGGATTGTTACGAGCGGAACGAATGGGGCGCGCTTTGGAAGAAGTGATCTGTTATCGAGCTATCTTATTGGGAATAACGAGAGCGTCTCTGAATACTCAAAGTTTTATATCCGAAGCAAGTTTTCAAGAAACCACGCGAGTTTTAGCAAAAGCTGCTCTCCGAGGTCGTATCGATTGGTTGAAAGGCCTGAAAGAAAACGTTGTTCTGGGGGGGATAATACCAGTCGGTACCGGATTCAAAGGATTAGTCCACTGTTTAAGGCAGCATAACAACATTCTTTTGGAAAGACAAAAAGGGAATTTATTCGGGGGGGAAATGAGAGATATTTTCTTACACCACAGAGAATTATTTGACTCGTGCATTTCAACGACTTTCCATGATACATCAGAGCACAATTGCTTAGAGGGTTTAATGAGTCCTAGGAGCGAATTCTTTTAACTATTTGTGATCATTTGATTTTTTAATGGTACGAAAAGAAAGATAATAATAAATAGAACGAAGGATAATAATGAATAGAAAGTAATGAATGGTCTGGGTCGTGTATCAATGGTCACTCTCTGGTAGAAGAGAAGGTTCCCTCGGAACAATTATTTATTTCAGGGCGCCTCGTCTCTTAAAAAAAAAAGAGGAAGTGGGGGAGAAATGGCAAGAAGGTATTGGAACATCCATTTGGAAGAGATGATGGAAGCAGGAATTCATTTTGGTCATGGTACTCGGAAATGGAATCCTAGAATGGCACCTTATATATCTGCAAAACATAAAGGTATTCATATTACAAATCTGACTCGAACTGCTCGGTTTTTATCAGAAGCTTGTGATTTAGTTTTTGATGCAGCAAGTAGGGGAAAACAATTCTTAATTGTTGGTACTAAAAATAAAGCAGCTGATTTAGTCGCGCGAGCTGCAATAAGGGCTCGGTGCCATTATGTTAATCAAAAATGGCTCGGCGGTATGTTAACCAATTGGTCCACTACAGAAACGCGACTTCACAAGTTCAGGGATTTGAGAACGGAACAAAAAGGGGGGAGACTCAACAGTCTTCCCAAAAGGGATGCCGCTATTTTGAAGAGACAATTATCGCGTCTGCAAACGTATCTGGGCGGGATTAAATATATGACGAGGGTACCCGATATTGTAATCGTCGTTGATCAGCAAGAAGAATATACGGCTCTTCGAGAATGTATCACTTTGGGAATTCCAACAATTTGTTTAATCGATACAAATTGTGACCCCGATCTCGCAGATATTTCGATTCCAGCAAACGATGACGCTATAGCCTCAATCCGATTAATTCTTAACAAATTAGTATTCGCAATTTGTGAGGGTCGCTCTAGCTATATACGAAATCCTTGATTAATAAGATAAATAAATTATTTTGGTAACTCCATAGATTTATGGATTGGGTACTATTCCTGAATTGCACAAAAGAAAAGAGACAAACCTGAGAGACAAACCTGGTGGATATTATGCAATTAGCAGATATTCAAAATATACAATTCAAGTAGACAAGTCGAAAAGAAGATGGTTGAATCAAAATAATTATTTTTAAATTTCTATTTCGGTCAGAGGGCAATATGAATGTTCTATCATGTTCCATGAATACACTAAGGGGGTTATACGATATATCCGGTGTGGAAGTAGGCCAACATTTCTATTGGCAAATAGGTGGGTTCCAGGTCCATGCCCAAGTACTTATTACTTCTTGGGTTGTAATTGCTATCTTATTAGGTTCAGCCTTTATAGCCGTTCGGAATCCACAAACCGTTCCGACTGCCACTCAAAATTTCTTCGAATATGTCCTTGAATTCATTCGAGACGTGAGCAAAACTCAGATTGGAGAAGAATATGGCCCATGGGTTCCCTTTATTGGAACTCTGTTTCTTTTTATTTTTGTTTCTAATTGGTCAGGTGCTCTTTTACCTTGGAAAATCATAGAGTTACCTCATGGGGAGTTAGCCGCACCCACGAATGATATAAATACTACCGTTGCTTTAGCTTTGCTCACGTCAATAGCATACTTCTATGCGGGTCTTTCCAAAAAGGGATTAGGCTATTTCAGTAAATACATTCAACCGACTCCAATTCTTTTACCCATTAACATTTTAGAAGATTTCACAAAACCTCTATCACTTAGTTTTCGACTTTTTGGGAATATATTAGCCGATGAATTAGTAGTTGTTGTTCTTGTTTCTTTAGTACCTTTAGTGGTTCCTATACCCGTCATGTTCCTTGGATTATTTACAAGCGGTATTCAAGCTCTTATTTTTGCAACTTTAGCTGCGGCTTATATAGGCGAATCTATGGAGGGACATCATTGACTCGTTTTCGAAATAGTCTTTTTTTGTAGCTTAGAACAAAGGCAATGGATGCGTAACTCAAGATAATCTACTTATACTTCTACTTAGGAAAAATACATATCCAAACATAAATCTACAAATACCGCATATACGATCAAGAGTTGTAGAAAAAAAATGACGATATTGGGGAATTGTAGGAAAGAGATCTAAAGGATCTTTTTCCTCAAATTCCTCTTTGGCCTTATTATATCATCCCCCCCCTCTCCCCGCCAATTAATATTTTATTTATATTGTTTTGTTCATTTTTGTTCATTCAATTTGAATAGCAAATACCAAGAGTTATAAGTTGAATAAAAATTCTTAGAGTATCACAGGCGGGTGATTAAAAAAAAAGAAAAGAAAGATGCTTTATAAAATGATTCCCCTTTTAGTTGATTTTAGTCAATTCTTCAATTCAACGATTGACCAAAAGAGAATATTAATATAATAAATTGCATGGCCGTACCTCAATCAAATACTGATATTTAGTTCTATGCAATGATTCGCCCCAATGAATTCGTCTATTTCGATTGTAGCCTGGTGGATAATGATAACGAAAAGAATAGAAAAAAAAAAAAAAAGAGATTTATAAAAAACGGGGTGATTCGGCGAGGGGTACATAATTAGGTATATGGAATCAAATGCCAACTCTTGTGTATTTTTTGAATTTTAAAAGGGGTTCTAGAATACGATTGACTTTAAGATACGAATACTTGGAGTCTAAGATATTAATAGTTGGTTTACGTTCTGTAAGAAAGACATGTATATGGGATATTAGATATTGCTAGTTATATATGAACTAAAGATATATCTAATCCACCCTACTCTTGTGATTATTGTGAATTTCGATAGGTATTCTAATAGAAATTGTTCGATTTCGTCTTTGCTTTGACTGGGAATTGAATCAATAAAAATAAAGAGATGAAAGAAAGAAAACGAACGAAGAATTCAAAAAAGGGTTCCGAAAAAAGAAATGGAAGAACAAAAGTCGTATGGATTTACAAAAATCCTGTGTTGTGCCTGTGGATCGAAACTAAAAAAGAGATATCTAAAAAGTTTTGATGGTTCAATAATAATATTATTATTACGCCAATTGGGAGTTCTTAGTTACTTCGGCTGGTCGAATCCTAGTGACGGAATAATTAAGTCATAATTTATTGGACGATTGTATCATTAACGATTTCTTTAGTTTTTCTTTATTTTAGTGCGAGGGACTTATCATGAATCCACTGATTTCTGCCGCTTCCGTTATTGCTGCTGGGTTGGCTGTTGGGCTTGCTTCTATTGGACCTGGAGTTGGTCAAGGTACTGCTGCGGGCCAGGCAGTAGAAGGGATCGCGAGACAGCCCGAGGCGGAGGGAAAAATACGAGGTACTTTATTGCTTAGTCTGGCTTTTATGGAAGCTTTAACAATTTATGGGCTGGTTGTAGCATTAGCACTTTTATTTGCGAATCCTTTTGTTTAATCCTAGAAATAGGAAGGGCAATTTACTGATTTTTTTTTTTTCTCTTATTTATTATATCTGTGTTTCTGGCTTTTTTGAATTCTATCAAGATTTCACTTCTCCAATTGGAAGGACTGATTTGAGGATGGGGAATTAGGATAGGCATACCAGTTCGCCTTTTTCTTTCCCTTTCTTAGTCTATTTCTTAGTCTAAAGGAAACCCTCTTTTTAAGTGATGCTGCAACAAACGAGGGGTTTTGCAATTGACAGGAGTCCCGGCCCCTAATACTAATAAGTATCCCTCTTATCGGGAATCCCCAATTGCCAATTCAAAGAAAGGATTTCGAAATCTAATTTTTGACCCTGTTTCGAAATAGGTAAATTACTAAAAAAATAAAAAAAAAAAAACAAATAAATTAAATAAATATATATTACGTAGAAAAAAAAAAAAAGAACGCAGTTCTTTTTTTTTTTTAGTCTATCTAAAAGAGGAGATCATATGAAAAATGTAACCGATTCTTTCGTTTCTTTGGTTAACTGGCCATTCGCCGGGAGTTTCGGGCTTAATACCGATATTTTAGCAACAAATCCAATAAATCTAAGTGTAGTGCTTGGTGTATTGATCTTTTTTGGAAAGGGAGTGTGTGCGAGTTGTTTATTTCAAGAATAGGCTGGACCCAACCAGCTGCACTTTTTTTAGTTATAACTAGGACCAAAGGGAAAAGGGTGCATGATTCCGCGAATTACTTCTGAATCAATTTCAAATCATATTTAAGAACCATAGCATTTCGTGATTTGTTGGTAAATCTATTTTGATTCTCTATCAACCAAACCAATAATGCGGGACCATTAACATGGTTAAAGCTAAAGTTTGAAGTCCAGACACAGCACGGTACTCTTTCTACTACTATGTTTTACTATAGAATAGAAATGTTTTCAAAATGAATAATTAATAATAATTATTGGACTTTTTTTTTTTCGATATAAAACACTCATGTTGATAAAAAGATTTGAGCCTTTTATTGGTATTGGAAATTTTATTGGAAAATATTGGAAAAATAGGTATTTCAACCAACCCTTATTTATGCTGAATCGATGACCTCCATATAAAGTAAGAAGAATTCTTTGGATTTGAAGAAAAAAAGAAACAACTTTGCTGACAATTATATATTTTGATTTGGTCAGAAGAGTCCTCCGAATATTCTGTTCTTGGATTAGGGATCAGTCGCAAGATTCATTTTGGAATATGAATAGAGAAGAGAGGGAGAGGATAGGCTCATTACATTAAAAAAAGATATGGGAACCCCTCCATACATAAGTAGTTGACGTAATTGAGTGGGAGAGCCAAATGAATCGAAAAATTCATGTTTGGTTCGGGAAGGGATCATCGAAGTTTTGAGATGAATGCAAAGATAATCTACTTTCATTAAGTGATTTATTAGATAATCGCAAACTGAGGATTTTGAATAGTATTCGAAATTCAGAAGAACTGCAGAGAGGGGCCATTGAACGGCTGGAAAAAGCCCGGGCCCGGTTACGAAAAATAGAAATAGAAGCAGATCAGTTTCGAGTGAATGGATACTCTGAGATAGAACGAGAAAAATTCAATTTGATTAATTCAACTTATAAGACTTTGGATC